TAACTATCTCGATTTCATATATCATATACTATCATATATGATATATCCATTTCTATAGAATCTTTGAGAAAGACTTTTCTTTATAAGAAAAGACTTACTATCTTGGGGATCTGATACTACACCGCTGCTCAAAAGCTTAGGGGACCCACTTTATTACATAAGTGGATTCCTACACTCTTCTATCATGATATAAGTAAGCAGTTCTTGTTATATAGGCAAAAAAACCTTGTTAATTGATCTTTACGGTGCTTCCTCTATCAATTAGATCTTTTATCCATAGAAAAAAGTATCTAGGCATATAGATATATATTTCTTCCTATTTCGACTTCTATGAAGTATGAAGTTTCTTTCTTTGCTACAGCTGATAAAAATCGTTGTTTCGAACGATATATATGTAGAAAGTCTATTTTTTTTTGCTAGTATTTATAAGTTATACGTATTCTATTTATAAGTATTAGCGGATTTGCTCGTTCTTTTCTTTTTTCTTTCTATAGTGGAGATAGTCGCACGTAATGACAGATCACGGCCATATTGTTAAAAGCTTGAGGTAAGAACGGGTTTCGTTCGAGGGCTCTAAAATAGTATTCCAAAGCTTTCGTATGTTCTCCGTTACTTGTGTGGATAAGGCCTATGTTATAAAGTATATAACTTCGATCATAGGGATCAATTTCCAGTCGCATAGCCTCATAATAATTCTGTAAAGCTTCCGCATAATTTCCTTCAGATTGAGCCGACATCCGTTACGGTCGTCATTCGGTTCAAAGAATCTCCGTTCCAGAACCGTACGTGAGATTTTCATCTCATACGGCTCCTCCTTTATGTATATAATGATAAACATAGAATCAAAAAAGATTGTAATATTCTCATTATTAACTGAGCGGGACTAGTGTTTTTACACGAAATCTCTAGCCAACCTTCCTGTAAAGTATCTTTTCTTAACCTCAAGTATAAGTATGTTATTACTGGATAAATAGTCACTTCAACAATTTCTTTGTCCTCAACGCTGCTAAATTTCCCGGAATTAGTCACTTCAACAGTCTTCGATGGTTATATGGGTATCCAAAATACGAACGAGATGGATGTTTATTGTCCCAACCATTCTTGTTAGTCCCGATCCCGATAAGAAAGGGAGGGTTTTTTTACAAAGTTTTCTCGTGTTGTTGATTCCTAAGCGTAGTGCTTCTTCCCCCATGCCGCCCATTGGTACTAGTGGAGTAGGATTGACCTAACCCCATAGGTATAGGTATAACCTTTCGCTTAATACTATAAACCTAAAATGGAAGCATATGAGGCTGCATTAATCGGGGATACACGACAGAAGGAATTAATCGTTTTATTTTCAAACTTCACCTTCAGCAAGCGTAGGTTTTTTTTTTTATTTTTCTTTCTCTCCGAAGAATGTACCTTTCTCCTAAGACTGAGATCGGTAAAAAAAAAAAGATAATCAAATCGCACCATCTCTGTAATAAGTGAATGCCTCTTTTTCTCCTGAAGTTGTCGGAATTATTCGTAATAAGATATTGGCTACAATGGAAAAGGTCTTATCAATAAAATTTCCATTTATCCGAGATCTAGGCATAGGTAGCAATCCATTCTATAATTTCTTTTTTTATCGCGTGAGAAAAAAATCCCCCAAGGAATTGTACAATACAGTACAGTACGAAATAACGTAAAAACAGACTTATTAATCAAATTACTTTATCCTACGGCCAGCCTCGAAGGAGGTTTTTTTTATAAAACTTTTTCTTTCTATTTTGATAGTTTCCATTGATTGTGTGCGCCTACCCAAATGGAATAGGAATGACTCACTATTCACTCGGTTTCTGGGCATAATCATTATGTAGGAGAGATGGCCGAGTGGTTGAAGGCGTAGCATTGGAACTGCTATGTAGGCTTTTTGTTTACCGAGGGTTCGAATCCCTCTCTTTCCGCACCTTTACCGATGTTACTAACCGCAATGGTTGAAATACCAATGGATTCTCTATTCCTAATTTCTTTCTGTAATACAGAAAATAGTAGTGGAAAAAGTGGGCAAGGAATGGAAATTTTCCTATACCCACGTCTATACACGAATGGGGGAAATCCCATTCTTGTTATTCTAATTAGGTTTAAGTCTGACGAGAATAATATTCTACAACCAGCAATTCATTAATTTGCAAACCAACCCATTTACTATCTATTATTTGATTCACTAATCCTTCATGATTGACTAATCCTTTATGTTGGAATGGGTGAAGAGTCAAATGGTTTGGCAATTTCTCGCGTGGGGCTGATTTAGCTGATTTAGCTGATTTAAGAGAATTTTGAATCAGAGTTCTCGATTTTTGTTCATCCTTCGCTGTAATAATATCTTGAGGTTTGCAACGATAACTTGGTATATCTACTATACGACCATTAACTAAAACATGTCTATGGTTAACTAATTGGCGGGCTTGCGGAATACTCGAAGCCATACCCAATCGAAAAAGTATGTTATCCAAACGCATTTCAAGTAATTGTAGTAAAACTTGACCCGTTGACCCTTTTGCTTTTCCAGCAATACGAACGTATTTAAGCAATTGTCGTTCTGTAAGACCATAATGAAAACGCAATTTTTGTTTTTCTTCTAAACGAATACAATATTGAGATTTTTTACTGGAGCGCGATTGGTTTCTAAGTTCGCTTCCGACTTTTCTAGTTAGTCCTGGTAAATTTCCCAGACGACGTATTTTTTTGAAACGGGGCCCTCTGTAACGTGACATAAAAACTCCTTTTTAAAATGGAAAATCTCATAAAGAAAAATTAAAACTAAACTAAATGACAAATATGATAAATGAAGCGAAATCGAAATCTACTAAGATATTGGACTACAAAGACGAATTAGTAGAGATTCTATCAGTATCTGAATTTTATTCTATTGTATATATCAAATAAAAAAGGAGGTTCTTTATCTTGATTTGTTCTACAAAAATAGAACTTCCCAATTTTTTTATTTTAGGAATAAAAAAATACATTATTTATTATGTAAATGTAAAAAATCAAAACAAATAGAGAAAAGCCGGCTATCGGAGTCGAACCGATGACCATCGCATTACAAATGCGATGCTCTAACCTCTGAGCTAAGCGGGCTCCCATAACACCAATTGTGCATGCATAGGAATTCTTTCCTAAACTAATGAAATATTAGTTATTAATTGTTTACTATTAGCTCTTCATAACATAATTACTATGTGATAACATATTTTATTTCCACTTTCTAAACTTTAAAAAATAAATACAAACATAGAAAAAATATAGAATGTCCAATATTTATTATTTCTTTCATATTCTAGTATATCTACTATATATAACATCAAAAACAGAATAATTGGAAGATAGGGATTATTATAGTAAATAGAATACTATTTCGATCGATTTATCAAATCATTTCTCAAATTCATTTTTCTCCATAAAACAAAAACAATATCTTCATTAGTATAGTAATTTTTTTTTTTTTATTCTTGAATCGTATTTAGAGAATACGTTATCTTTCGATAATAGTATAATCTATGTAGATAGAATCTATGTAGAATAGTATATAGAAAATAGTATTTTATATACAATTTTCTTATAATTAAGATGAAATATGTATAATGTATATATAATAATGTATAGATTTATACATTAGAGACATTAGAGTTCTATTCTAAAAAATGGGATGGATTATCCAATTTCTTTTGATAAGTAATTCGAAATTCCATATTTTTATGGAATTCCTAAATGAATGTCGAATTCTAAATTCATAAATGGATTTTTGATTTTAGTTTTGTTATTATGTATCTGTCGAAAAAAAAGAATCGAACGTTTGAGTATTCCAAATTCAATCAAAAAATGATAGAAGAAGGGACAGATAAAATAGAGATATATGTGGTATATATCTCGTTCTATTGAATTGCGAATACAGAGATAATAGAATCATTTCTGATTCGACCAAATAGGGGTAATGGGTATCCGATATAGATGAAAGAAAATCAATAAAACAAATAGAAAAATCGAAGGAAACTTTTTTCAATACGGGAATAGATCTCTACTAAAAGTTTCGGCATATAATTTAATTCTGATTCTGATAATACAAATAAAAAAACATCCTAATGAGATCCCAAGCTCAAAGAAAAAAAGGGGGATATGGCGAAATTGGTAGACGCTACGGACTTAATTGGATTGAGCCTTGGTATGGAAACTTACCGAGTGAAAACTTTCAAATTCAGAGAAACCCTGGAATTCACAATGGGCAATCCTGAGCCAAATCCAGCTTTCCGAAAACAAACAAATAAAAGTTCAGCAAAGTGAAAATAAAAAAAGGATAGGTGCAGAGACTCAACGGAAGCTATTCGAACAAATGGAGTTGACACTATTTCCTTTCGTAGTAGGAAATGAATCCTTTTATATATGTTATACATATATGTACTGAGATCAAATCAGTCACTCCACCATAGTCTGATGGATCTTTTGAAGAACTGATTAATCAGACGAGAATAAAGATAGAGTCCCATTCTACATGTCAATACCGACACCAATGAAATTTTTTGTAAGAGGAAAATCCGTCGACTTTCGAAATCGTGAGGGTTCAAGTCCCTCTATCCCCAATAAGCCTATTTAATTCTCTCATTTTTTATACTATATATCCTATTTTTTTTTATGATAAACGTACGTACAAATGAACATCTTATTTTGGAGTAAAGAACCCTCATATGAATAATTAACAATACATAATCATTACTACTACTGAAACTTACTTAAGTATTTTTTTTTTAGTTGACATAGACTCAAGTACTTTCTTAAAAGAAAATGCGAATGGTGCGTCAAGACAAGAATGGTCGGGATAGCTCAGCAGGTAGAGCAGAGGACTGAAAATCCTCGTGTCACCAGTTCAAATCTGGTTCCCGGCGATTCATTTGTATGAGTATCTATTCCCATATTCATTTTAAGGAATTGGGGAATAGATATATATAGGAGCGGTCTTGATCATCCTAGATAATTTA